ATGGCTGTTCCAAAAAACGTGACGATTGGAATATTGTACGGATTTTTATCAACTTTATCTCTTGGTCCAAACTTTTTGTTCTCTTTAAGAACTTTTCTTTTTATCGGAATCCCAGAAGGCAAAGTCTTTGTTAGTGGATCTTTTGCAGGACAATTTTTAATATATCTATCTATCTATTATGCTCCACTTTACCAAACATTAATAAAACCTCATTTAATGTCTTTAGTAATTTTGCCTTACTTAGTTTCCCGTTTTTTTTTATATACAAAAAAACGGGAAATACAAACTGTTTTTTGCTCATTGCAAAAAAACTGTACTTTTTTTATAGATGGATGTCTTATTCAATTGCTTAACCCTGTTATTTTTGGCAATTCGACATTAACAAGACTTATTAATGTTTTTCTTTTTAGATATAGTTCTAATTTTGTTTTTGTTCTTTGTGTTTTTTGTGGCTATGTTGGGAGTAATTTACTTTTGCTTCATTTTATAAAATTGCTATTTATCCGTTTGAACAAAAGTACATATACAAACTATCAAATAAAAAGATTTTGTGGTCTAATTTTTTTTTGTTATATCTATTGTTTCCTAGGATCAGTACGAATACCATGCTCTATCTATCCGTGGCGAACAAATTTCTCTTGGGTAAAAAATGATAACGAACAAACAGATCAAAGTTTAGTATGGGACCTTGAAAAAGGTACATCTTTAGAAAAAAAGAAAGAAGATAGTTTAGTCCAAAAAAATACTTTTTCAAAATGGAAAAAATTATGGCCTTTGGAGTGGCCTGTTTTATTTTTTAATTATCAGAGATGGATACGAAATACATACATAAAACCTGGCGTAAGTTTCTTACCTTTTCTAAAAGACCGAGTATCCCAATACTTTTTTGGTCACTGCTATAGTGACGGTAAAGAAAAGCTTTGTTTTACATTATTACCAACGAAATTTACCTTAGCTAAAAATTTAGAAGATTTTAAAAAAATTTATTCTCATAATGATAAAATATGGACAAATAATTTGAAAAATAGAAAAAATGTTTTATGGAAAGAATTTAGGAATAGAGTAAATAGAATAAATAAAGCCGAAACTCTAGCGAGAGAAGAAAACCAAAAAAGATATACAGTTACAGTTAAGCCTATTCGAGTCTATGATTGGGCTTTAACTTTTCAACCAACTATGATCAAATTCGTTCTCCAACGTGTATACCAACTGATAAAAGAAAAAACTATACTTTGGCCTAAAAAAAGAAAAATGTGGATCCAGGAACGCGCGGGAAGTACAAAGAAAGAAGCATTGGAAAAAAAAATACAATTAACACTCTCTCGAGGAGAAACTTTTCAAGAATTTGAAGATCCTTTACTTTGTAGATCATCTCGTTTGTTAATGAAATATTATAAACTAGTAGAAAAATTATCGATGACAAGATGGAAAGCATTTGGGAAAGTATATAACGAGGAAAGAAAAAAGCGAAAAGAAGAAAGAGCAATAGAAATTTTATGGAATAAATTAGAAAAAAGATTGAAGAAAAAAGAACTACAGGAAAAAGAGTATAAAAATGTTTACGAAATACAAAAAGGAAGGGATTCAATTACTTTCGAAATGTTTCCTGAAGAAGAAGAAATAACACCTGAAGAAAGACTTCTTCTTGCTATGGGACGAATAAAAGAAAAATTAGATTTTTATGATACAGTAAAAACTCGTTTTATTCTTCGGTTTGAAAAAACTGAACAAGACTTAATTGAACAAATTATTGTTGAAGAACAACAAAAAAAAGAACAGATGATAAAAACTAGAACATTTTTTGATCTGTTAGATTTTTCTGATTATCAAAAGAGAAAAAATTTGCAAAACTCATATGTATATTACATAAAAAAGTCAAAAAATATAGTTTTTCATAGCTATTTTTATGGTATTAAAAATATTTGTAGTTCTTCGCTTGAAAAAGAGAACGAATATATTAAGCTTATTTTTATGGACTCAAAAAAAGAAAACGAGAAAATGCCTTGGAACTACTTTTCTTTCGATCATGTTCGTTCAATATTTCCTAATATTGAATCTTTTTCGCAATGGAAATATTTCAATTGTAAAGATCCTTTTTTTGAAAACAAAAAGAAAGAAAAAAATATAGTAATAAAAACTATATCACAAATAAATCGTAATAAGGTTTACACATATTTTCTGTTCAAGCTTCTTTATAAACAAATTAATGATAAAAACTTTCCCTATAAAAACATTATCAATTTGTTTTTAGTTTTGAAAGATAAAAATAGGCATTTAGTTTTTATCTATTTTGAAAAATTAGAATCGAAAATAATTGAGGAAGAAAAACTCAAAGAAACAAATAAAAGTAAAGACATAGAACTTAATTCTATACAAAACAAAGAGATGAACTTGTCTACCCCTTCTTTTCAAAAAATTGAAGAAAATGAAGTTCGAAAAGAACTACCTCAATGGGAATCTGATTTGATTCAAGATTTTTTATACGAAGAACAAACAAATAAATCAGATTTTCGCGCAGCTCCTTTAAAAAACGTAGGATATTATGAAGACGAATATGGCGATGATACAGAATTATTTGTCAGAGCTAAACATGCTTCGTGTAATAATCGTTTATACATGTTTAAAGGAAGCATAAGATCTCGAAAAGGAAGATCTATTAAACCTTTTCGTCTGAATTTTAGATCTTTAAAAAAACAAATACATTCTCCTGTGGTTTGTAGAATGAAAAACAAGTCCTATATAAATAGAAAGATAGACTTTCAGATAATTTTGGTTTCGATTCTAAATTTCCGTATTAGAAGTTTATGTAAAATGGTTGTTCAAGTCTTTTTAAAAATAAATAATAAGTTTATTCAAAGATTGAATCCATCAGCTATGGATAAACAATCAAAAATAGTGAAAAACCTAAGAATATCCGTGTATAAAAAAAAATATTATGCAAATTTAGCTAAATTGGATCATCATGTGTTTCATAGAATTAGGGGACCTTTATTAATAGCTCAAGCTTTCTTGAGAAGAAAACTAGTATTACCTTTATTGATTGGTATTAAAAATATCGGTCGCATTTTATTATTACAAGTTCCAGAATTTCAAGAAGACTGGGAAGAACTTTCTCAGGAAATTTATATAAATTGTACCTTTGACGGTATAGAATTTTCTGAAGAAAGCCGTCCAGGCAAATGGTGGGAAGATGGTTTTCAAATCAAAATTTTGAATCCTTTTCGTTTAAAACCTTGGCATAAACCGTTGGATACCAGTCATAGAGTTAAACCTACCTATATGTCGATAGGAGGATATGAAGTTTATACCCCTTATGGTAATAAGGTACGAACACTCGGTTTTTGGCAACCGCTTTTAGTAGAAATAAAGAAGAAACTTTCGGAACTTTCAGTAGATTTTAGTTTAACCTTTCCGTTTTTTAAAGAAGAAAACTTCTTCTCGAATATAAAAAGAGTTCAAGATCAAATTAAAAGTATTTACTCGAAAGAAACAAATATCCATTCTCAAAAAAGATTAAATCAAATTTGGTCTAAGAACAAGAACGAATGTTTTTCAGAAAAAAATATCCAAAAATCGAGTCATCTAGATCATGATACTTGGATAATTCAAATAAAAAATAGTCTCAATTGTTTAAAAGAAGACATTCAAAAAAAAAATCATGAATCATATGCTATACAAAACGAAATAGATAATTTAAGAAGAAAAATAATTAATAAGAATAAGCAATTAGAGCAATCATCTTTGACGGGAAACTCAAAAAAAAACAACATTTCGAAAAATGGGCCACTAATCAAAAATTGGTTCTTTTTTTTGCAAAAATTTGATCAAATTTTTGATATTTATAGAGATGTTTTTTTTTATTTTTTGAAAAATCTTATTTATTTATCTAGGATTTATTTCACAAGACCTCTGATAATAATTTTTAAACGAATATTTTTTTTCAATAGAAAGCAAGTAGTAAACCTTTTTTGTCTTACTCATGATAAGAGACTTTCTCAAGCATATGTTTTCCACGATATATGGCGTTGTGTAACAAAAGATAAATCTATTTTAACACAGTTTTTTGAAACAAAAACTTCGTCGTATCCATTCATTAAAAAAAACATAAAAAAATACTTATTAGATCCAAAAAGCGGATATAAAGAACCTCAACAATATAAGAAAAAGAATTGGAAACATTGGATAAATTGTTATGATCGTTACGATTTAAATTCAGAATTCTTATGGTCTTATATAGAACCTAATTTATGGAGAAGTAAGGTTAGTCAACAATGGAAAATAAAAAAGAAAAATTTCAAAGAAGACCAAATAGAAAAAAATGCTTTGATGCTTACATCTTACAAAAAAAAAATTCTGTTTAAGCTAAATAAACGTTATAGATTGAATCTTTTAGCATATGATTATCTTGATTTCAATAAAAAAGAGATTTCTAGGTTTTTTTTAGAAAAAAAAAGAATTGGGTTGTATTCACCAAAAGAATCTTTTTCTGATTCTATCTTAAATTATAAGATGGGTTTTCAAGACACTGAAGAATTTTTCAATGAATTATCAAACAAAATCAATAATGAATTATTCACACATTTCGAAGGAATTCTGAAATTTCATTTTATTTCCGAAACAAAAACAGAACAAGAAAAACGAGAGTTTGAGATATTTTTTATAAGATATTGGATTTTTTGTAGACGAAAAAGATGCCGTTTCTGGGAAGTATGCAATAATATGCCGTCAATACAGCTACTGAGTAAAAAAAAAAAATTGTTATCAACACAGGAACGAGTGTATTTTGAATTCATAAAACTACAGAAACGTGCCTTTTTCATTCAAAAATGGAGACAAGAACAAGCAAAAAAAAAAAAATTAATACAAAAAAAAAGACTTCTAAAGAAAGCAGAAAAGGATGGTATAGATGTAAAAAAGAAAAAAGAAAGTATACACAAAGAACTAGAAATTTTGGCAGCACAACAAAAACGATTAACAAAACAAGAAAAAAAAAGAAAATTGTTAAAAAAAAGGTTTGGTTATAAATGTGCCGAAATATCTACAATAAGACAAAATTGGATCGAAAGTAAAGCAGAGCAAGAATTATTAGACAAAATAATAGATAAAAAAATCGAAAAACGAAAGTATCTTGCATCTTATTTTTGTTCCAAAAAGAAAAAACAAGCGAAAGAACCTAAAAAAAACGAGAAAAAAAAAGAAATTAAAGAGGAAACAACATTAAATATAAGTAATACGTTAGAAAAACAAGCAATACTTGAGGAAAATTTAATAGAAAAAAGGAAAAAAATTACAAATAACGAGTATAGACACCGAGAACAACATTTACAGAAGTTATTAGATTTAATTGATGATCAAAAAGATGATGATTTCATAAATGAAGAGCGTGATGATGACATGTACAGATTATTTGCTAAAACTTTACACAAAGAAATTTTGTATTGGAAAAGTATGAAAATATCTTATACCAATTTGATTAAACAATTTTCTATTTTACGAAAAATGGCAAATGATCCCAAAAGAATCAAAGTTTTTGTTAATATATATTTTCAAGATATGCCTATTGAATTTTTCTTATTTACACATGATATGAAAAAATTAGATTTTCGTAATAAAGATATAAAAAATATAATACTAAAAAGAGTAATCAAACCTGTTTCACAATTACCTATGGAAAAAGTTTTAAGACGAAGACTTATTAATATTTCATTTTTATTTCCTAAAGAAAATTTAGAGAAACAAGTGACTGAATCTTTTTTGAAACTTAACAATTTCTTTCTTGAAGATATTTTTCTTCCAAAACGTCGTAGGGAATTTCGTATATTAAATCGTTTGAATTGTAAAAAACCGAAAAAAAAAAACGTTGAAGATAATTTTTATTTTCATCAAAATTTTAATCAAAAAATTACTAAAAATATATATTTAGAGTCGAAAATAAAAATGAAACAAACTCTTTGGCCTAGTTATCGTCTAGAGGATCTTCTTTGCATGAATAGATATTGGTTTAATACGGCTGATGGAAGTCGTAATTCTATTTGGAGAATACGTATGTTTTGTTTATTTTAAAAACTTGTAATTCTGTTTTTAGAGTATTTTTTGCTTGACAAAAAAGTGTTATATTCAATATATTGATTGATAAAAGAAAAGGTAAAAACTTATATTTGAGTTGTTTTTATACAACAATTTGCTTTGAACTGTTCGTTTTCTATTTCTTTTTTTATTGTTTTGGATACTAAAATGTCTAGTATCCAAACATACTATTTCCCCCCCCCTTTTTTTTTGTGTTTATTAAATTAGATCAGAGCAACAGGAGTCGAACCTGCGACTTAAACACTCCGTGATATCAACGACCATCTAGATCAGGCTCCGTTTATTTTTTAATGAATCTATATCTAATTGGATATTTTTGTATTTTTATAATGAAAACAATTTTTCAATAGTTTTCTATTTATTTCTATTTAATATAGAAATAAGCCGCCATGGTGAAATAGGTAGACACGCTGCTCTTAGGAAGCAGTGCTTGAGCTTCTCGGTTCGAGTCCGAGTGGCGGCAAAACCTACTATTTAGTTCAACAGTTTAAATATGTTAGTTTTTTTTTTTTTTTTTAGTTAAGGAGGACCCATGTTATTTGTAACTTTAGAACAAATATTCAATCAATTCTATTTTTCTCTAATTTTAGTAATTGCTTTTATTTTTGGGGGAATCTTTTTTTACCCAGTAAAAGAACTAAGAATTTCTGGGAAAAGAGGCTTAATTTTTACTTTTTTTTGTTTAACGATAGTATTAATAATTCGTTGGTTTTCCTCAAGACATTTACCATTAAGTAATTTATATGAATCTTTACTATTTATCTCATGGAATTCATGTTTGATCCAGATTATTCTGGAAGTTTTAAATCCTAATATTCGTTGGTTGGGTGCAATTACAACACCAAGTGCTATGTTTACTCACGGGTTTGCTACTTTAGTTCTTCCTAAAGAAATGCAACAAACTGAAACGGTAGTACCTTCTTTACAAACTCATTGGTTAATGATGCATGTCATTATAATATTACTTGCATATATAATTCTTTTATGTGGATCTTTAGCTTCTATTGCTCTCTTAATTTTGAGTTCAAAGGAAAAATTTTCTTTATCTCTTTTTTTATGTTCAAATATTAGTGTAGAAAAAAAAGAGAAAAGTTATTTTCCTTTTTTAGTAGAAAATTTCCGTAAACTTCAACTAATTCAACAATTAGATCAATTGGGTTATTATACACTATTTATCGGTTTTATCCTTTTAACTATAGGTATTCTTTCAGGAGCAGTATGGGCTAACGAAGCTTGGGGATCTTATTGGAATTGGGACCCAAAAGAAATTTGGGCGTTAATAACATGGCTAATTTTTGCAATCTATATTCATATAAGATTGAATAAAGGGTGGAAAGGTAAAAAACCAGCACTTGTAGCTTCTATTGGATTTTTGTTTGTTTGGATATGCTATTTTGGTGTCAATCTTTTAGGGATAGGTTTTCATAGTTATGGATGGTTCATTTATAATGGTTAATTGAAAAAGAAAGTAATCCAAGGTGAAAAAAACATCTATGTAAAAAGAGGTTTTTTCACCTTGGATAAACAAGACTGTTTCTTTTTAAGTTTTTACTTAATAAGCTAGTCCCATACTACGAGTGGTTTCGTTTTTTAAATAAACACGTACACTTAAAAAATCTGTTGGACAAGCAGACTCACATCTTTTACAACCTATGCAATCTTCTGTTCGTGGAGCAGAGGCTATTTGCTTAGCCTTACAACCGGTCCAAGGGACCATTTCTAAAACATCAGTAGGACATGCTCGTACACATTGCGTACAACCAATGCATGTATCATAAATTTTGACTGAATGAGCCATTTATTCTCCATATAATATTCTATTTTATATAAATAATATTCTATTTTTTTTTTTTTAATCATTTTTTAATAAAATTTTATCTCTTTATTTTTGTTGTTTTAATGACTTTTTGAACCCTTGATATTCAGAATAGATATGATCGATAATCTTAAAATTACTAAGGATTTTTTTGAATTTCAATGCTTTTGCTCGCCAAAGCTTTTTGTTATTCCCAGATTTCCGTTTTTTTGGAACAGCCATTTTTTTGTTTAAATAGATTTTGTAAAAAATTCCTTATAAATTAAGTTGAAAACTTATGATAAACAAATTAGTTTGGTTTGGAACCAAGTTTCTTTTTATTGTATAAGTAAAGAAGAAGTCGCTTCCGTTTGATCAAAAGTTTCCGCAGACTCCTTTGGGAGGAATAGTCTTTTTTATGTGTCCCGAGGTGTCTACTGAGTTTTTGAACTCGATTGGTGAAAAACCATACTTGAGATTCGATGGATCCTCTCTTTTTCTCAGGAATGGAAGAGAAATGAATGTCAAAAGTATTGATCATAAAAACAAACTTGAATCAAAGGGAAAAGTGGAATAGAATCATTTCCTGTATGTCTCCAAGGATTATGAAATATGTTAGTGTTGACGTTCCGATGGATCTTCTTATTTGTTAATTCTCACCAGAGTAGCCCGATCTAAGTTTTCTAAATTTTCATTCCGTCTTAGAGGACGGGTAATTAATTCAAGCACGTCTCTTGCATTGGAAAATCCATGAATCTGAGCAAAAGTAAATTCAATGGACCATTTTGTACTAATTCCTCTTGCCTCTAATGGGTTCGCGTGAGCCATTCCCGTGATGGCCAGGTCAGGTTGTAACTCCCGCATACGCCGTATTTGATTGGAATTGTCTGGTTTTTCCACAATTCGTGGTATTGGTATACACTTCTTTCTACAGGAATCACGTAAAAGTGCTAATTCAGCAGCTTGATATCTTTTATCCATATATGGAATGCCTATTTCATAAACGATCATTCCACATCTGATTAATAATCTTGCTAAAGAGACTTCTAGCAAGTTATCTCCCATGAAGAAGACGGATTTTCCCTGTACCAAATCAAGATAATCCTTGCAACTTTGCCAAATCTGTTCTTCTCTTTGCTCTAGACCCTGGGGTTCAATCTCCAAAACAGAACAAATCTTTTCAATCCAAGCCCGTGTCCCGTCCGGTCCAATCGGGAAAGGAGCTACAATTAATTCACAATTGTCCCGTCTTAGTAAAGTGGTTGCTGTACGGCTTAAAA